AAATAAGCTATTACTGCGAAAATTGGTGAATACAACCAACTATCATTAAGAATGTCATCTTTGGACCAAAAACAAGCAAGAGGTGGAATACCACAAAGAGAAAGTGTACCCAATAAAAAAGTAGTTCTTGTAATTGGAACATATCTTGTTAAACCACCCATAAGAACCATATTCTGACTTTTATCTGGTGAATATCCAACAATAGGTTCCATTGAATGAATAATAGATCCGGATCCCAAAAACAATAAAGCTTTTGAATAGGCATGAGTGATCAAATGGAATAAAGCAGCTCGATAAGAACCTATACCTAGAGCTAACATAATATAACCCAATTGAGACATTGTGGAATAGGCTAAGCTTTTTTTAATGTCTCTTTGAGCAAGGGCCAAAGTAGCCCCTAATAATAGTGTTATTACACCTATTAAAGAAATGAAATTCATTATATAAGGTATGACTATGAAAAGAGGAAGAAGCCGAGCTACAAGAAAAATTCCTGCTGCTACCATAGTAGCAGCGTGTATAAGAGCCGAAATAGGAGTGGGTCCTTCCATAGCATCAGGTAACCATACGTGAAGGGGGAATTGTGCGGATTTAGCAACTGCACCGACGAATAATAAAGAAGCACACAAGGTAGCAAATAAAGAATTGACCCCATTATTTTGGATTAAGTTATTAGTTATTTCGAGCAAATACCGAAATTCTAAACTACCTGTTATCCAATAAAAACCTAAGATTCCTAACAATAAACCAAAATCCCCTACACGATTAGTTACAAAAGCTTTTTGACAAGCACTTGCTGCAATTGGTCGTGTGAACCAAAACCCTATTAATAAATAAGAACACATTCCCACAAGTTCCCAAAAAATATAAATTTGTATCAAATTTGAACTAGTAACTAATCCCAGCATAGAAGTATTAAAAAAACTCATATAAGCAAAAAATCTCAAATATCCTTGATCGTGATACATATACTTGTCACTATAAATAAGAACCATGATTCCAACAGTAGTAATTAGTATTGACATAATAGAAGTAAGTGGATCGATCAAGTATCCAAACTCTAAGGAAAAATCATTATTGATGGTCCAAGACCATAGATATTGATAGATAAAACTTCCATTTATTTGTTGAATAGACAGATTGGCTGAAAACACCATAGCTATACTTAAGAGTAAAACACTAGGAAAAGCCCACATGCGACGAATATTTTTTGTTGCTGTCGGAATAAGTAGAAGTCCAAATCCTATTGACATAGTAACTGGAAGTGGAAGAAAAGGTATTATCCACGCATATTGATATGTATGTTCCATAAGAAAAGAAACTCTTTTTTCTTATAATTACAAATTGTTCTCGATTCACCAATTCTTATCTTTTTTATCCTTTTAGAAAGGAACAATAATAAAAGAAAAAAAAAAAAGATATGAAAAAAAGTCAAATATTGAGATTCTTAATTATTCTGATTTTTTTTTGTGATTAATAAACATATTTATTATACTATAATAGTATAATAAATATATTATATAGTATACTATATATAGTAAGGAAAAAGAGTTAGACCAAAAAAAGAGTACTTTTTTTATTCAAATATGGATCATAGTATCTATATTCGAATTAAAAAAAATACCTAGGTATTCTAGTTCATTTTGGGAAGGGAGTAATTACCTAACTTGTTGTGTAACTGATTGATTGGATTGAAACCCAATAAAAAAAACTTATGTTTATCAGAAATCTTATGATACTCCTTACTTTGAATTATGGACATAGCACTCTGGACTTAATCAATTTTTATTTTCCCTTATTTTCTTCCATTTTTTTTCCCTCATGTCATTTATATATGTGATGTGTGATGTGCGCGCATACGTATATGTGATATATATATATATCACATATACATGTATATATAAATATATTTGTATTATATATATTTGTATGTTTATTATATATTTATATGTTAAAGTAAAAAAACAATGTATATTAAAAAGAGTATATTAAAAAAATTATCCACATACACGAAATAAGTATAGATAATAACTAAAAAGAACGATCTATTTTGAAGAATACATGTCTTTCACATACAACGATAAAAGGAGGAACCCCCCTTTTTGA